ACCTAAAAGGATAATTGAGGTGGCTCGTCTTCGAATCGACTTTTGGACCCGAAAAAGAGAACAAAAATAAAGTCAATTGAAATTGAAAATTTCAATTAAATAAAGTAAAAAGCCAAAGTTTTTGTTTCTCGATAGATCCGTTCGATGGATGGTGGAACACCCGTTTTTCTTCTTATTCGATATATTATGGGTAATTAACTAACCTATTTATTACTATACTGAATGCAATGAGTTAAAATAAGTAATAAGGTAGTATCAGGTCGTTCGCTCCCCAAAAATGGAATTGAAGCTATTTTCAAATCCAATTCTTTTATTCCAAAATTAATTAAAATAGAATTTCATCTTCGAATGAAGTTACACGACACAGTTCTTATTACTATTACTTTACTCAACTCAAAAATTGCACAATGAACCTGTTGATTCGGAATCACAGGATCGGTCGATGTCACATCTGATGAATCTATTTTTTTCTACCTATGTTATGTCACTCTATCTTTTTTTTAGTATTATCTATAATGACCGATGAATCATGAATTTTCCATTGGAACAAAACTAATTCTCTTAATTGGTTTTTATTACCCTCGTATCTGGGAAAAATGGAAACTTAGGTAAGTGTTTTATCAACATATGTAGAAAAAAAAAACATATCTAATAAAGCCCTTTCATGCTTACTATAACTAGTTATTTCGGTTTTATACTGGCTGCTTTAACTATAACCCCAGCTCTATTTATTGGTTTGAACAAGATACGACTTATTTGAAAATGAATTGAATAAATAATTCAGAAAAATATTTCTCGGTAATTCCAGATATTCTATGGTTCTTTCCCACACCAATTGCCAATTTTTTTCTTGGTCATTGAGATTCACGGATAATTCAGATTAATATTTAGGGATAGATCTTACCCCTTTTTTTTTATCCCCTCAAACAAACCAAAATGATTGAAGTTTTTCTATTTGGAATTGTCTTAGGTCTAATTCCTATTACTTTGGCAGGATTATTTGTGACTGCATATTTACAATACAGACGTGGTGATCAGTTGGACCTTTGATTGAGTAACATTTCTTTTTTTGATTGACCTCCTACAGGGAGGAGGTCAAATTCCAGTTGCAATTCAACTTTGTTTTGTTAAGTTATTTTATTGTGATTCGACATACATACGATAGACGGAATCACGCTCTGTAGGATTTGAACCTACGACATCGGGTTTTGGAGACCCGCGTTCTACCGAACTGAACTAAGAGCGCTTTCAAAGAAATTTTTTTTTTTCCACTTAACTTCTCACACATCTCACATACATATAGTATTTAAAAATGAAAGATTATGCCTCATTTTAATTGATCTCAATTAATCTCTCGTTACTGCCCATAGCACCCTCGTTACTGCCCATAGGACTCGTTACTGCCCATAGGAGAAGTCATAGGTAGGGATGACAGGATTTGAACCCGTGACATTTTGTACCCAAAACAAACGCGCTACCAAGCTGCGCTACATCCCTTTTAAAAATTGTTGTACAGTGTCATTGTACAAAATACCTGTCTTGTTTTCCACATCTTTATTTTCTCCTCTATCTATATAGAACTTTCTTGTCATTTCTTGTTTTTGGTTTCATATAATAAAAGAATTATATACATCTGAAACCCAACCTAACGTATAAAAAATAATGAATATTTATCCGTAATGCTCAGGAAGAAGGGGTCATCTTTTTCTTTTTTAGTGACAGGAAAATCTCATCTATTGGTTCATTGTACATATCTATTTTTGTTAGGAAATCCGCGTAAAAATAAATAAAAATGATCTTGAACTACAGCATCTGACAATATATGTATTACAATAAAGAAGGAGGATTTTCAATGCGAGATCTAAAAACATATCTCTCCGTGGCACCTGTGTTAACTACTCTATGGTTTGGGTCTTTAGCAGGTCTATTGATAGAAATTAATCGTTTATTCCCAGATGCCCTGTCATTCCCCTTTTTTTCATTCTAGTTATTGATATGCGAAGAAATGAAGAAATAGAATTCCACATGACGTAACTAAAATTGCGCCTCTCCCTTTCAATCCTTTAGGATAGTAAGGAAAGAGAAAGAAAAAGTGTATTGAACCTCATAAAAAATCCGGTAGATCCAAGATCGAATTTTGGAAAACAGAAATCAAATTCAAATGTGTATCCAGTCTAGGGCAGGCTCCACGAAATCATAGCATAGAAAGAAGATACTTAAATGAAATATTGGGATTTAGGATAGAAATAATGGATAGTTAGAAAGAAATTGTATTACTTAATTATTATTCTATTTTGTATTACTTAACTTAATATATACTATATTAATACATATTCTATTAAGTAGATAATAAATTAATTAGATAAGATAATAAGAAGAATTACAACGAAATGTTTAGAAATGGAATTTCAAATTAGTAACTTCTATTGATTTTTTTTCTTCTTCTTCGGTTCGGATCGAAAATAGAAGAGTTAAGTTAAGTCGATCCAAAATCTAAAGG